TAGGATCAATAAATTAATAAATTCTGGTTTTACTGTTATAGAATATAGAACATAGGAGAGTAATTAATTGGCATGAATAGAGAAAAGAATAAAGTTACGGAAGTGATGACTCCTATATAGTTTTATACAAGCCTTAATCTATTTTTTTTTTTTATTTCCTTAATTAATTTGATTTCGTTTGATTAGAGTGAAACTCCTTAAAAACCCCCGCTTTCTTTAAAATATCCTGAACTGTTTCTGTAGGTTGAGCACCTTTCTCAAGGAAATATAGAATAGCAGGAACATTTAAATAAGTTTGATTCTTTATCGGATCATAAAAACCAACTTTCCGAAGATCTCGTCCTTCTCTTCGGGACCGAACATCAATTGCAACGATTCGATAGACGGCTCATTGGGATAGATGTAAAAAAGTAACCCCCCCTCGAAACGTATAGGAAGTTTTCTCCTCGTACGGCTCATTCAAAATAATTTTGAGTTCTACTTAATGTATAGAATCACAAATGGGTCTATAAAAAAATGGTTGAAACCCCCTTTTTTTATTCTTACTTCCTTAAAAAAAAATCATTTGTACTCATAACTCAAGTTAGATAACTCTCCAGTGGCTTAAAGGAAAATATTTAAGCATTTCATTTATTGAGTGGTCTTGAAACCTCTCTTTTTTGTTTCTTTTATTTCAAATCTATTTGAATTTTTATTATGGTACAATTATGGAAACAATGGAAAAGATCTTTTCTTGTTTTGGGATCCTTTAATCTTTGTTTTAAATCATTGGGTTTAGACATAACTTCGGTGATTCTTAATCTTTTCAAAATGGCAGCAACATACCTTTTTTTGCGATTGATTTCTAATAAAGAATCATAGAAAGGGTTGATTCTCATATAATAAACTTTGTATGGAAAGAATTTTTTCAATTCCAACAAATTTTATTTTAGATTGAAAACGCTAAACCCTTTCAATTTCTATATCAACGATATACTTACGAAGTTCTTCCAATTTATTGATTGGCATTAACCATAGACCTTTGCCCCTGAGAAATGAATTAATAATTTCTACTCGAGCTCCATCATCCACTATTTCCATTACAACCCGATGGGTTTGTAGTGAAACAGAATAAATGATGTCGAGTCAAGAGCACCTTCATTCTTATATAAAATGGTGGATGTAAAAATCCACAATGGATCATGTCTTTCAAGTCGCACGTTGCTTTCTACCACATCGTTTCAAACGAAGTTTTACCATAACATTTCTCTAATTTGGAACCGGTATGGAATTGATTCAATTATGGAATCGTGAATAATCATTGGTTCATTCGCTACATAGTACTCTATCACTTTTCTTCTAGATAGATGGATAGAAATTTTTCTGAAGAGTTTTTAGCACGAATTCAACGTAACTCCAATTTTATTTTTTTATTGTATAGTATAAATACAAGATTTATTTTTTAATTATCAAAATTATTATATTCTAAAAATATAAATAAAAAAGGAATAATTTTAATTTTTTGTCGTTTCTTTTTATGAAATGAATAAAAAAGACTGATGGGAGGGAAGACTTGAGTCCTTATTATTTCTATTCTTATTTTCTCAAATCGCTATTAAAGAATAGTTCCTATCTTATAGATATTCTGTGTTAAATATGGTTTAGATATTGAAATTTGACTTTTTCAATTTAAGAAATCCTAAAATTTTTGTTTCACAACGAAAAACGACTCTCACTGAAATAGAACATAGAGCAATAATAATATATACATATAGACTATGCATTTCCTAGTTTTATATACGTATTTTCATATTTTGTTTAACTTAATATTTCAGTAATATTTCGATAAATTCTATGGGAATAAAAAAAAAATAAGAATTGTATTCTATTCAATATTAGACCTTTTTAGATGATTTAGAATGGAATATGGTCTGGGACGGAAGGATTCGAACCTCCGAATACCGGGATCAAAACCCGTTGCCTTACCACTTGGCCACGCCCCATTAAAATTTCTATTCGACACTAATAAAGAATAATACTGGTATTAGTTGATAGTCAATTCTAATACAAATAAATATCGAATTTAAAAAATATATTCTTACTAAGATTTTTATATGTGTATATTATAGAATAAAATTAAATTTATTGATCATTACATATAATTCAATTAAGATATTGTATGAAAGTCGAATTTCTTCTATTCTATTTGAGAATGGGAGGGTTTTTGGTTGGGTGAATTCAAAGACAAAGAAGAATTTTTTCTACCTTACTTTCTTCTTTTTGACTTCATATCAATAACTCAATCAAAATTCAATTATCTCCAAGAACAAAATGTCTGTTATGCTTAATATCTTTAGTTTGATCTGTATTAATTCGGCTCTTTATTCGAGTCATTTTGTCTTCGCCAAATTGCCGGAGGCCTATGCTTTTTTGAATCCGATTGTAGATGTTATGCCAGTCATACCTCTGTTTTTTTTTCTCTTAGCCTTTGTTTGGCAAGCTGCTGTAAGTTTTCGCTGAG